TTTTTTTGCTACATGCCTAAGTGACGGAAAACAAAGAATCTCTTTTACATATCCACCCAGTTTGTCAACTTTTTTTGAAATGATACAAAAAAGGTGGTTTTTAGACACGACAGAAACAAGATCCTCGGAAGAACTATATAATCGTTGGGTTTCTACCAACGAACAAAAAAGAAAGAGCCTAAGCAACGAATTTATCAAGCGAATTGAAGCTCTAGACAAGGGTTCTCTTGATGATGTACTTGAAAAAAGGACTAGATTGTACAATGATGGGACTGAGCAAAACTGCTTACCAAAAGTGTATGATCCTTTTTTGAGCGGACCCCACCGTGGAACAATTAGAAATTTCGATTTGGACTCAAGCATCAACAATCCTTTAAACAACCCGATAGAAGATTCCCTAACAAGCATGTGGAATAAGCTTAAGCTTCAAGATATCCTTCCTAATGATTTCCGAGAATTTGAAGATCAAGAAGACAAAAGGAAAGAAGATCAAGAAAACAAAAAAAGTGAAGATCAACAACAAAAAGAATATCAATATCAAAGTGCATTAAGTGCATTTGAAGACGAAGATAAAGAATATCAAAGTGCATTTGAAGATGAAGATCGAGAAATTCGAAGTGAATTTGCAGGGGAACCAAGGCCTAATACGGCTTTGAATTTAAACGAAAATGATGAAATCGAAAATGATGAAATTGAAAACCTTGAAATTGCAATCGAAAACTTTGAAATCGAAAAAAAGGTTCCTCGATGGTCATACAAATTGAACGTGGATTGGGGGGATTTGGAAAACGAGCCAAAAGACAATGAAGAAGAGGAAAATCAGGCTTATGATATTTGTTCACCAGAAGTAAGACGCGTAGTCATTTATACTGAGAAAGAGACTGAGAACGAGACTGAGAACGAGACTGAGAAAGAGACGGAGACTGGTGCGAATGCTAGGACTATCGAAAAAAATACTAAGACTACTACTGACGAAGATAAGACAGATAAAACTGCCGAGAATGCTCGGACTATCGAAAATCCTAAGACTACTACTGACGAAGATAAGACAGATAAGACTGCCGAGAATATTAAGACTACTACTGACGAAGATAAGACAGATAAAACTGCCGAGAATGCTCGGACTATTGAAAATCCTAAGAATACTATTAAGGATAAGGAAGATAAGAAGGAGGAGGAGGAACCGGAAGAAATTGCTTTGCTTTCCTATCTAGAAGAACCAGATTTTGATCGCGATTTAATTAAAGGATCCATGCGAGCTCAACGACAACGAAGACAGAGATTACCTTTTAGTAAAATTTAGTAAAACTGAGATTTGTCTGATTATATTAGGAATGGCTATCTCTTGTTCTACGGAATCAGAGGATGTCAATCAAAATATTGCCTCCTTTTGGCGACAATGTTTCATACTCGGGTTGGGACTTGGCTTCTGTTGGCATTGCTCCGCGGAGTAGGCTTATTCTTTTTCTTTCTGTTCTCATCGAAAAATAAAGTAAAAGAAAACGTCACTATAGCTATAGTAAGTAGTAAATTACTAAAAAAAGAAAAATGGATAAATAAAATAAATAAAAGAAAAGATAAGAAGAAATTCGACCGCCCCCCATATATTTTATCCCCTCTCCTACAAAGAAACTTATAACACCAACCCCGTTCGTAATTCCATCAATTACCCCTCTATCAAAAAAAGACATTTGTTCTGCTAACCTTCTTATGCCACTAATAAAGATAGTTTTATAAAAAGCTTCAATATAAGCACAATTATATGACCAATTATAGAGAATATTGATTTTTTGGTCCCAGAAGAGTCTTTTAGGCCCCGTTTTCATAAATAAATTCATTAAGCCAAAATTATGAAAAGATGAATAAACAGGCCTATATAAAAGAGACGCTATAAATATTCCAAAAAAGGCTATACTTACTGAAAAAAATGCATTTGTGACAAATTCATACGAATCCATAGAATTGTTTGAATTTGACTGTAAAAAAGTTATCGTCGGAGCTAACCATTTTGATAATATATCAAAATAGACTTCCTTTTGATCAAAAGGAAGTCCTATGGATCCGATGAAACAAGTAAATAAAACCAATACAATAAGTGGAAATAGCATTGTATTGTCCGATTCCTGGGGATAGATTGAATTTTTTTTATTGGAAAAAAGAGTAATAGTAAAAAGAGGTCGCATCACATTTCTTGCATTCCCATGAATTGGATACCCTTTTTTTGAAAAAAGGGAAACGCTTTCAATATTATTTATTGTTGAGAAAAGCAAATTTGCTTTTCTCAATTTCAATCCATCTTTACCCCATATAGATAGTGAGTAGAACGAGCTATTTTTTTTGCCGTTAAAATTTTGAAAATAAACGTTTAAATGCCCCTCAAAAGTCAGTAAATACATTCGAAACATATAAAATGCAGTTAAACCCGCCGTGAAAGAAGCTATTATCGCAAAAAGAGGCGAATATCCCCAGCTATCATAAAGAATCTCGTCTTTGGACCAAAAACAAGCAAGAGGTGGAATACCACAAAGAGAAAGTGTACCTAACAAAAAGGAAGTTTTTGTAATTGGTAAATATTTTGTTAAACCCCCCATAAGAGCCATATTCTGGATTTTTTCTGGCGAATATCCAATACAGGTTTCCATTGAATGAATAATGGATCCAGAACCTAAAAATAATAATGCTTTCGAATAGGCATGGGTGATCAAATGAAATAAAGCCACTCGATAAGATCCCATACCTAAAGCTAACATAGTATAACCCAATTGAGATATTGTAGAATAGGCTAAACTTCTCTTAATGTCTCTTTGAGCAAGAGCCAAAGTAGCCCCTAATAGTAATGTTATCATACCTATTAAAGAAATAAAATTCATTACGTAGGGTATAGATATAAAAAGAGGAATAAGTCGAGCTACAAGAAAAATTCCTGCTGCTACCATAGTAGCAGCATGGATAAGAGCTGATATAGGAGTAGGCCCTTCCATGGCATCAGGTAACCATACATGAAGGGGAAATTGTGCCGATTTAGCAACTGCACCAACGAATAATAGGGAGGCAAAGAAAGTAAGAAATAAAGAATTGAACCCATCATTATCAATCAAATTTTTGGTTATTTCGAACAAATTTCGAAAGTCGAAACTACCCGTTATAAAATAAAAACCCAAGATTCCTAATAATAAACCAAAGTCCCCTACGCGATTAGTTACAAAGGCTTTTTGACAAGCACTTGCCGCAATAGGTCGTGTGAACCAAAAACCTATTAATAGAAAGGAACACATTCCAACCAATTCCCAAAAAAAATAAATTTGTATCAAATTAGAACTAGTTACTAATCCCAACATAGAAGCATTAGACAAACTCATATAAGCAAAAAATCTCAAATATCCTTGATCATGAGACATATAATTGTCACTATAAATAAGAACCATTATCCCAACAGTAGTAATTAATAATAACATAATGGAAGTAAGCGGATCTATCAAATAGCCAAATTCTAAGGAAAAATCATTATGGATAGTCCAGGACCATACATATTGATGAGCAATACTGACGTTTATTTGATAAATAGCCAGATCCGCTGAAAAAATCATAATGATACTGAGTAATAAAACACTAGGAAAAACCCACATACGGCGAAGGCTTTTTGTCGCGGTCGGAAAAAGGAGAAGTCCCACTCCTATAGCAATAGGAACTGGGAGTGGAACAAAAGGTATGATCCATGCATATTGATATGTATGTTCCATAAAAAAAGAAAACTTTTTGTATTTTTTTTTTTATTATTTAATTGTTTCCGATTCACCAGTTCTTATCTCTTGGGGAAAAAGCAAAAAAGAATTGAATAAAGAAAATGACGATTTAAATGAAATAGAAATCAAATCGCATATAACTGAAAAAAAAAAGAAAACAAATAAATTATGAAAAATATTATTTATTATCAAGTCAAGTATCACTCAACCAATTAATATAACAACTAACTCATTGACTCGTTCTAATTTGAAAATGGAAATTTTGACAATTTTTACAATAGTGTTTTTTATTTTTCAAGCAGGTAGGTTTCATGAAACTTTTTGATCTATTTTTTGTTAATTTAATATAACACGACGAAACTATCTGGAGATACTCAATCAAATCCCTTTTATTATTAAATTAATAAGAATAAGCAATTAAATTGCTATATCTATAGCAGCAAGAAATGGAGATCGTCGAAATAAATCTTAATGCGAAGAGAAGATAAGATATATTAAATAGTAACAAAGAAAAATGAGAAAAATGATTCTTTACTTTTGATCTTGTATGTACGGATATTTTATCTAATACAGTCAAAAATCTCTATTTTGATCAATACAAGTCTTACCCAGTTAACTATAATATAGTAAATAACCTCTTTATTTTTTTCTGTTTTCATTTTTAATGATGGTTCCAAAAAAACGTATTCGTCAAAATATTTGTAAATTCAAAAAGGTGCTGGGCGACAGTAAAAGAATTTGCTTTTGCAAGATATCTTTTTTCCGGGAATTTTCAATTTTTTTTTTTTGTGCGACTAATCGAAAAAAGTAATGTAGTAAAGCATTGAACTATTCTAAATTGAATGCCGACGAATCGCTCAATTTGCTAATTTCATTTAGTAAATTAGTAAAATAATAGGAAGTATTCCCATCAATTTATATTATCTTTCTTTATTTATTGGGGTAAATGGCTACTCAGGATTCTGTATATATTTTTTATATTAATTATATACATAAAATATATATATATATATTCTATAATCTATTTACCGAATATTGCAATAACCAAAATAAATGATTCTTTTTACTTAATACTTAAGTAAAATTGAGTTCAAGGTATAAGTATACCATTTTGATCTTTCGTTTTTTTTTTTTTTGTTTTTGTAAGTTTTTGTGGGATAGGGATTAGAATCTTTCCTATCTATTCACTTTTTCAAATGAAAATAATACAAAAACTAAAAAAAGTCTTCTTTTTTTAGTTTTAGGAAGGTTTTCATTTTTCATTTGAATATAGAATATATCTCGCATAAAGATAGAGAAAAAATTCTCAAAAAATAAGAATAGGGTCACGATCTAGTTAAGACGGGTAAATTCTCGAAGAGCTTCCCTTTTAACTAGATAAAAAAAGCATTGGATTATGAAAACTTACACTATTTCACAACTAAAGATTCTTTTTTCTTTTTCTTTTATTGAATATGTTCAAATAGTTATTATTTTTTTATTATTATAGTAAGTCTTTATTCATTTTTTTTCTAAAGCTAAGGGATACTAATTCAATCCTGCCATCTCAACGATTGAATATTGAATATAGATGGGCTATTATGATTTCGAGCACGCCGCTATGGTGAAATTGGTAGACACGCTGCTCTTAGGAAGCAGTGCTAGAGCATCTCGGTTCGAGTCCGAGTGGCGGCATCTTCAAAAAGAACTAAAATAGATCCTATTCTATAATGAATTGAATTCTTGAATTCCATATTTACTTTTAGGATTTTTATGATATTTTTGACTTTAGAACATATATTAACTCACGTCTCTTTTTCGATTGTTTCAATTGTAACTACTATTTATTTGATGACCTTATTAGTCCACGAAATTGTTGGACTATATGATTCGTCAGAAAAAGGGATGAAAGCTTCTTTTTTGTGTATAACAGGATTTTTAGTGATTCGGTGGATTTATTCAGGTCATTTCCCCTTAAGTGATTTATATGAATCATTAATGTTCCTTTCGTGGAGTTTTTCCATGATTCATTTAGTTCCCTATTTTAGGAACCATAAAAATCATTTAAGTACAATAACCACGCCAAGTGCTATTTTTACCCAAGGGTTTGCTACTTCAGGTCTTTTAACTGAAATTCATCAATCCACAAAATTAGTACCCGCTCTCCAATCTCAGTGGTTAATGATGCACGTAAGTATGATGGTATTGAGCTACGCAGCTCTTCTATGCGGATCTTTATTATCAATGGCCCTTCTAGTAATTACATTTCGAAAAAACCTAGAGATTCTTGGTAAAATTCATTATTTATTAACGGGGCCATTTTATTCTGGCGAGACAAAATACATGAATGAAATAAGCAATGTTGTGCGAAATCCTTTTTTTATTTCGTTTAGAAATTATCATAGGTATCAATTCATTCATCAATTGGATTTTTGGGGTTGTCGTATCATTAGTCTAGGTTTTCTCTTTTTAACCATCGGTATCCTTTCCGGAGCAGTGTGGGCTAATGAAGCGTGGGGGTCATATTGGAATTGGGATCCCAAGGAAACTTGGGCATTTATTACTTGGGCTATATTTGGGATTTATTTACATACTCGAACAAATAAGAATTTGCAAGGCATAAACTCTGCATCTGCAATTGTGGCTTCTACGGGATTTCTTATAATTTGGATATGCTATTTCGGGATAAATCTATTAGGAATAGGACTACATAGTTATGGTTCATTCACATTAACTTCTAATTGAAGAAGGATCCTTAGAAATCGAATACAGGGACAGGGGGATAGCGTATATAACAAAAGTTTGTAAGAGTTTTTGTTTGAGAACCATAAAGTTTTTTACGGTTCTCAAACAAAAACTCCAAACGTATCTAATTCAATCAAGTTTTTTTTACTTGATAGATATCTTATTATATTATTCTTTTCTTTTTTTGATAAAAACAAAGTATCTATAAAAAAAAATAATTAGATAAAATAATTTCTACCTTGTCAACTGATAGGGAAAAAACGAAATCTGGATAAATACCAATACCAATTATTGGTAAAAGTATACAAATCGAAACAAAAAGTTCTCGCGGTCCGGAATCAAAAAAATGAGAGTTTGGGGCATGAAATTGTTTGTATCCATAGAAAATCTGACGTAACATAGATAATGAATAGATAGGAGTTAATATCATTCCAATTGCCGTTAGAAATGTAATGGGTATTTTTGACATGAAAAAATATTTTTGGCTAGTTATTATTCCAAAAAATACTACCAATTCCGCAAAAAAACCGCTCATTCCTGGCAATGCAAGAGAAGCCATTGAGAAACTACTAAATAATGTAAATATTTTTGGCATTGGGATAGCTATTCCTCCCATTTTGTCGAGAGAAACAAGACGTATTCTATCATAACTCGTTCCTGCCAAGAAAAAAAGCGCAGCGCCAATAAATCCATGAGAGATCATTTGTAAAATAGCCCCATTGAGTCCCGCATCTGTTATGGAACTAATTCCTATAATTGTGAAACCCATATGAGATACGGAAGAATAAGCAATTCTCTTTTTTAAATTATGTTGACCAGGAGATGTTGAAGCTGCATAGATTATTTGAATTGTCCCTATTATCATCAACCCGGGAGAAAATAGAGAATGAGCGTGGGGTAATAATTCCATATTGATACGAACTAATCCATATGCTCCCATTTTTAATAAGATTCCGGCTAAAAGCATACATGTACTATAATGTGCTTCTCCGTGGGTATCCGGTAACCATGTATGTAGGGGTATGATTGGAAGTTTTACAGCATAAGCAATAAAAAATCCAAGATATAATAGTATTTCCAATACTACAGGATATGATTGATTAGCTAATGTTTCAAACTGTAATGTCGGTTCATTAGAAGCATATAAACTCATACCCAGAACTCCGATTAAGAGAAAAATAGAACCCCCCGCAGTATACAAAATAAACTTTGTAGCTGAGTACAAACGTTTCTTCCCGCCCCACATAGAAAGAAGTAGGTAGACAGGAATTAATTCCAACTCCCACATAATGAAAAAAAGTAAAAGATCTCGAGAGGAAAATGATCCTATTTGACCGCTATACATTGCTAACATTAGGAAATGGAACAATCGTGAATCTCGAGTAACCGGCCAAGCCGCTAAAGTAGCTAGAGTGGTAATAAATCCCGTCAGTAAAATGGGTCCTATGGAAAGTCCATCGATTCCGAGTCTCCAGTGAAAATCAAAAATATTTATCCATTTATAATCCTCTTCCAATTGGATTAATGGATCGTCCAATTGAAAATGATAACAGAATGCATAGGTGGTTAGAAGGAGTTCTAATAGACAAATACAAATAGTATACCACCTAATTACCTTATTTCCTCTATGAGGGAAAAAGAAAATGAGAGAGCCCGCGAATATCGGCAAAACAACAATTATTGTTAACCAAGGAAAAGAATTCGTGGTAAAGACAAGATACACTTTGGACAGAAAAACCCATACTCGATATTATATATATCTAATTATGTATTTTTCGAGTATGGGTTTTTGTCGGTAAAGAAAAATAAAAAAGAGTGCAAGTAGAATTTTTTGCAAGGTATCAATAAGCTAGACCCATGCTGCGAGTTGTCTCATGCCATAAATAAACCCGTACACTCAGGAAATCCGTTGGACAGGCGGATTCACACCTTTTACAACCCACGCAGTCTTCTGTTCTTGGAGCAGAAGCAATTTGTTTAGCTTTGCATCCGTCCCAAGGTATCATTTCTAATACATCTGTGGGGCAAGCTCGTACACATTGGGTACACCCTATGCATGTATCATAAATCTTTACTGAATGTGACATTGGATCTATCCATTTTTTGAACATCATAAATTTTCGATCTAGTTCTAGTAAAATAACTTAGTATTAGTAAATGAAATACATTTAAACACCAGATGAATCAACGATTTCCATTTACTAGAATGAGTTTGTAATCAATCTACTTCTGTATCTGCTCATGAGAGAGGACCAAGATACTTCGCCTTCTTAGATTTTCAAAAATAGCGTCTATTCTTTTCTTTATCTATATGCCTACGATTACTGCTATTTATTTAACAAATTTGATTGATTGATACGAGTTGATTTTCTATTACGATGAATTGACGAAACAATAGCTAATCCAATAGCCGCTTCAGCGGCTGCAATACCTATAACAAAAATCGAGAAAATGTCTCCTTTTAATTGACGACTATCAAAAAAATCAGAAAATGTTATGAAATTCAAATTCACTGCATTCAGTATAAGCTCAAGACACATAAGCGCTCTAATCATATTTCGACTTGTAATCAATCCATAGATACCCATAGATAATAAATAGGCGCTCAAAACAAGTATATGCTCGAGCATCATTGAACTACCCCGCACCAATTCAATCTTGATTCATTTCAATATGAACAATAATGTAACTGAACTGATAGAGTATACCAAGTATGTAATGAAAATATTGGTAATAGACCTAACTAAAACATTTCCATTTTATACATGAACAAGCTAAAAGAAGCATTAAAATAAAAAAGAAAAGAAAGGAAATCCTTAGTTTTTTTTTATGAGTATTTATTACTGACGAGTTATAGCAATTGCGCCTATCAAGGCAACTAAAAGAATTATAGAAATAAGTTCAAATGGAAGAAAAAAATCCGTTGATAAATGAATCCCAATTTGTTGACCATTATTTATCAAATCCTGTTCTAGAATTTGGTTTGATCTTGTGGTCCAAATAATTCCGTACCATGATGTATCTGAAATAGTAGTAATTAGTGAAAAAAAAAGACTTGTACAAACTAGTGAAGTGATCCCATCCCCCGCAGTCCAAAGGTGGGCATCATTGGAATATTCTGAACGATTCATGAACATCACAGCAAAAACGATTAGGACATTTATGGCTCCCACGTAAATAAGTAGCTGTGCCGCAGCTAGAAAATAGGAATTCGAAAGAATATGGAATAAGGATATACAAACAAGCACCAATCCCAACGAAAAGGCAGAATAAATAGGATTGGTAAGTAATACTACTCCTAGACCACCGACTATAAGACCCAACCCTAAAAATACTAAGAGAAAATCATGTATTGGCGCAGGTAAATCCATTTTTTATTTTATGTAAATATGTAATGTAAAATTAAGAGAGAAATTCAGCCGAAATCCTTCATGACCTTATTGACCCGACCGAGAAAAAAGACATTATCCTATTTTTTAATACGTTTCTAGTTTCTAATTGAATGAAATCCTTTTATAGAGTGTTAGTTGATGTAGATACACTTAGTCATTTTACTTGCATCTGCTTTTTCTATACGAAAAAACGAAAAAATGCAATTTCATTTATAGATTTCGAAAGCCTCATATATTTTAGAATTTTTAACACAAAGCAAGCCCCGATTCTTAACAATCTTAGGATTCTTAGGTTTAGGTATTGATTAAGCAAACTTCGCTTCCTCAAGTTCAATCAAAACCAAATTTGACTAATCTAATTAAGTAATTGTTATTGAATGAACAGAATTACCCACGCTTTTTGTTATTGGAATCGAATTCATAATTGTTTGAATTGTGTAATCTCCAATTATTGACATTGGTAATCGACCCAAAGCAATTTGATTAGAATTTAATTCGTGACGATCATAAGTAGAAAGCTCATATTCTTCAGTCATTGATAAACAGTTTGTTGGACAATACTCGACGCAGTTACCACAAAATATACATATTCCAAAATCAATACTGTAATTAAGCAATCGTTTCTTTCGAATATTCGTTTCCAATTTCCAATCAACAACAGGTAGATCTATAGGGCATACACGAACACATACTTCACAAGCAATACATTTATCAAATTCAAAATGTATTCGACCACGAAAACGCTCCGATGTGATGAATTTTTGATAAGGATAGTGAATAGTTACCGGCAAACGATTCGCATGAGATAGGGTAATCAAAAAACTTTGGCCAATATACCTCGTAGCTCGTACTGTTTGTTGACCATAATTCATGAACCCAGTTACCATAGGGAGCATATCGTGAATATCTCTGAATAAATTTCATGTTTCTTTCTATTGGTTGAGAGAAGTTATGAAGCTATACTATCATATCCTAAAAATCCCATGCCATGCCTTTCCATTATAATGAAAGGAGTTGGAACGAAGTTGTTAATAAAAAATTCCCCAAAGAAATAGGTAAAAGAAATTTCCACCCAAGATTCAATAGTTGGTCCATTCTCAGCCTAGGTAAAGTCCATCTTGTTGTGATAGGAATGAACAGGAACAAAAAAGCTTTAGCTAATGTAATAAAAATACCTATTGTCGTTCCAAAGACTCTACACACTTCATTATTTCCGAAAAGCTCAGGAATGAGTATGTACGGAATAGAAAAATTCCAACCACCCAAGTAAAGAACTGTTACAAATAATGAAGAAACTAGTAGGTTTAGATAGGAAGCAAGGTAAAATAAAGCAAATTGAATACCCGAATATTCGGTTTGATAACCCGCAACTAGTTCTTCCTCTGCTTCCGGTAAATCAAAAGGTAATCTCTCACATTCCGCTAGGGAAGAAATTAGAAAAACCATAAACCCTATAGGTTGACGCCACAGATTCCACCCCCAAAAACCATATTTTGATTGCGCCTCAACTATATCAACTGTACTTGAACTGTTAGATAATTCTAGTCGATGGTAACATCACTCTTCCCGTCGCTATTGCAAAAACGTACATGAAATTTCAACTTCATACGGCTCCTCGATGGCCACAAATAAATATAAGGACCTCTTTGATGGTATCTCACTATGTTTGTTGTTTGTAGAGTAGGTCGAGTAACGATACATCGTAAAGTCCAAAATTAGACCAATGCAATCCTGTCTGCTATAAAAAAGTGCTTATGAATTGATCTTATCCTTTAGAATAGAATTTCAACTTTATTTAGTAAAAACTTCATCCTTAAATAAACTACTTATGACTATTTGTATTCATACCCCTTTCCATTACGAAAAAAAAAAAAGACACTCTATTAGTTATATTAGTTATTAGTTCATGAATTGTGATAAGAGTTATATGTGTATTAATTATTAATATGGATAAAGAAATAAAGAATAAGAGTTCCGTTTTTTTTCTTTCGTTCCTCTTCTTCTTTCTCATAAAAAATAAAAAAAGAATCTAAAAGAAAATAAAGGATTACTTCGTTCCTGATAGGAATTTCTTGAATCAGTGGATAGGAGCATACTCTGGATCGGGATCATGGGGAAGTACTACTTGATCGTTTCTACTAACTTAAAGCCCCTATTAGGATTCCTTTTATACGGAAATATCCGTCCCTCGGGATACTCTATATTACTAATCTTTTGTGTACCTTAGTATTCCTAACCGTCCACTAATTTTTGCCCAACCCCCCCATAGTATAGTACATAGTATAGTAATACAAAGATATAGTAAAAAGTAAAAACTCCCTATAGGTTGATCTTTTGTATCCGCTTCAAAACCCTGATGACTAATCCACCAATCTTTGGGAAACAGTTTCTAGTTTCTACTGCTTATCTTTACTTTCACTTAACTCTTGTACCTAGGGAATGAGACTCAATTTTTTACTGCCAATTTTTAAGCTGTTTTGTTTCACTCATATAACTATCTGTATTTAATTTAGTTCATCGCCCCGACTGATGAATATCCTAACGAATCGCACGTAGAGAGATTGATAATACACATGGAGTTAATGGTATTTCATAACTAATTGATTGAGCAGCGGCTCGTAGACCACCTAAAAAGGAATATTTATTATTTGATCCATACCCTGACATTAGAAGTCCAATAGGAGCAATACTTGAAATTGCAATCCATAAAAAAACACCTATACTCAGATCGGCTAGAACAAGGCGATAGCCAAAAGGAATTACGGAATAACTTAATAAGATTGATATGACCGCGATAGACGGCCCAAGACTGAATAAAAGAATATCCCCTCTAGAGGGGAGAAGATCCTCTTTGAAAATGAGTTTGGTCCCATCTGCTAAAGCTTGAAGAATTCCGAAAGGACCGGCATACTCGGGTCCAATACGTTGTTGTATTCCTGCAGATATTTGTCGTTCTAACCACACAATTACTAGCACCCCTATGACGATTCCCGATAAAGGAGTAAAAATAGGAACAAGCAAGCATATGAGTCCGTAAAACTCTTTTAATGATTCCGATCTGGAAAAGGAATTGATAGCTTGTTGTACTTTTGTCGTATCCATTATCATTTCAACGGTCAACTTCTCCCATAATGATATCTATACTACCTAGTATTGTCATAATATCAGCCAATTTCATTCTTTTAACTAGCTGAGGAAGAATTTGCAAATTGATAAAACCTGGTGGACGAATTTTCCATCTCCAGGGAAAAACACTCTGATCCCCTATTAGAAAAATTCCCAACTCCCCTTTAGGGGCTTCTACTCTCACATAAAGTTCTTGTTTTGACAATTCAAAAGTGGGCGAAGGTTTTTTACTAATAAATCGATAATCAAAATCATTCAATTCGAAATCCCTTGCACTATCAAAGCGGCGTACTTCTAAATTTTCATAAGGACCCCCCGGGATTTGTTCCAGAGCTTGTTGAATAATTTTGATAGATTCTTTCATTTCACTGATTCGGACTAAATAACGCGCTAAAGAATCGCCTTCTTTTTGCCATTGCACTTCCCAATCAAATTCGTCATAAGACTCATAATGATCAACTTTACGAAGATCCCATGGCATTCCGGAAGCTCGTAGCATGGGTCCGGATAAGCCCCAATTTATTGCTTCCTCTCCGCTAATAAAGCCCACCCCTTCAACTCTTTCCAAAAAAATAGGATTCCGTGCAATAAGTTTTTGATATTCAGTAACCCCTGTTACAAAATAATCACAGAAATCTAAACATTTATCTATCCATCCATGAGGTAGATCAGCAGCTACTCCCCCAATACGGAAATAATTATGCATCATTCGCATACCCGTGGCAGCTTCGAATAGATCATATATAAGTTCTCTCTCTCTGAAAATATAGAAAAAAGGAGTCTGCGCACCGATATCCGCCATAAAAGGGCCAAGCCATAACAAATGAGAAGCTATGCGACTCAGTTCCAGCATAATGACTCTAATATAGCTGGCTCTTTTAGGTACTTGAATATTTCCTAATTGTTCTGGTGCATTTACTGTTATTGCTTCTGTAAACATAGTAGCTAAATAATCCCAACGTGTTACATAAGGCAGATATTGTATAATTGTTCGATTTTCTGCAATTTTTTCCATTCCTCTGTGTAAATAACCCAATACAGGTTCACAGTCAATAACAGCCTCACCATCTAGAGTAACGATGAGTCGAAGAACACCATGCATTGATGGGTGTTGAGGACCCATATTGACTATCATGAGATCTTTTCTTGTAGTTGGTACAGTCATATATTTTTTCTCCGATTCCTTATTCCGTGAATTGCTGCAAACGAATTTCAAAATTAATTGGGGTGGGTTTTTATCTCTCGAATATCGAATTTACTAATTAATTCTTTATAACGTACTCTATTTTTCTTTGACAAATAAGATAGTAGCCGTTGACGTTTTCCTAGAATTTGACGTAAACCTCTCTGAGATAAATAATCTTTTCTGTGCAATTCTAAATGTGAAGTAAGTCTCCTTATCTTATTGGTGAAACTGAATATTTGAAATTCAACAGACCCCTTTTTTTCTTCTTGCGAAATAGAAATAACTGAGATAAATGAATTTTTTACCATAAAAAGAATTCTTCTCACTCCCGCTTTTTTTTTTACAAATTGACAAATCTGGGTTTTACCGATCACTAATAATAATACATTTGCGTTTGTTATACACCAAAAGTTCATTTGAATTTTTTTAGATACTTGCTTTTTTTATCAAATTCGATTACTCAATCCATTTTTCCTTTTTTCGGATATGAATACAAAAACGGGTATGGCTGATCGACTTTGCACTCAAAAAAGAGAAGCAGTTGGACTTAAGATTAAGAAGAGCCTGCCGATTCTTAATTCATTTCGGATAGGATAATGTCGTTAAATCAGTATTATTTATGTACCAGAATCTAATATAACATAACACTTTTGTCTATCTCCTTGCCTTCATATACCATATAAGATATGGCATGTGATTCATAAAAAATGGACCATCAAGTAATTCGCAATTGTGGATACATACGGATTCTTGACATACTGAAACAACTACCATTATTGGTATCAAACCAATAGCGATTCATACAAGCTAAATCTTCTAATCGATAATTGGGCCAAAGAAATAATTTAAACTTCATAAATTTCTTTGCATTTATATCAAAACTTTTACCTTTATCCAAAACTTGAAGACAGTTACTTGTACTTGCTTTGTTACCCTTACAAAATGCTAGATCTCTATCCACAACATTTCCATCTCCTGAATTTAAACAAAGTCGAATTCTTAACTCTCTACGACGTCTAGGAGATAAAATATTTTCAATAACAAGTAAATCATTATTATTTTTTTCTCTATTCCCGAGCAACTTTTTGTGTCGAGGAATGGGTTTATAAAAACCCTTCTTATCAACATCAACATTTCTTTTTTCTTGGCTTTTTTGATAACTTTTCATTTTTTGCTTATTTTTAAGTACATGTAAAACCGTTATTGTTTGATACATAATAGATTGCCCATCCCATTTTATTGATAACTTAGCCGGTTCAATAAACAAATATCCCTTTTTTACTAACTCGGCAATAGGTTGAGTATTTGTCAATGGGATTAGCTCTACCCTCAGGTCCTCTCTTTTGATCGAAATTAGAGTAATTTCCGTTGGATTTTGCAGTCTAACCAGTAGAGAAATTACTTTTATATTATCGTATAGTACATTATTCGAATACAAAGGTGAAGGTTCGTCTAATTTTGCTTGAAAAACAGAATTTTTTTTTAGTAAAAGATCTAATTCTGATGTTTTCTTCTTCTTAGTTTGCTTGTCATTTTTGTTAGAATCTTCTTTCAAATCTTTTTGTTGGTTTGAGCCATCTGAGCCAATATTTCCCTGGACTGACTTTTTATTTTCTTCTTTCTTTTTAGTTTCTAATTCAGAATCCTTTTTTTCAATAGCGTTCTCATCTCCATCAAAATTGAAAAGAAGCGAATTGATTGGTATGCTCCATGGTTGAATCTTATATGTATCATAAAGTGACACAAATTCTGGGGGTAAAAACGAGAGTTTCAGAGTAGATGTCTTAGATATCGGATCCATTTTTATTCTTTCTTCATTCATTCCCATCCAGTCAAAAATGTTTTTTGTTCGATTGGCCGCGTTAAGTTGTTTATCAATCGCGAGAGAAAAAGTCTTTTTCTTATCTTTCTTATCTTCTTTATCAATTTTTGGATAAATATTACGTTTTTTAATATTTTTAAGAATGTTGACCTCAATATCCAGATCGAGCCAGAACTCTATATCCTCCATTTTTGTTTTAAGAGAAAAATCAAAAATTCTCCAATCAAAATATTTTCTCTCCCGATTTCTATGCCTATCGTAGTCTTCTCTTTTTTTTAGAGAACCAGTACCAACTACATCCTCCGACAGATCATATAATTCAAGAGAATATTTCTTGTTTTTATAATTAAAGAGAAGCTCGTTGCCCTCATTTACTTGTAATGGTGATCTAGAAATATATGAACCCTTCTTATCTTCATAATGAATATAGTTATGTGATAAACGATCATATTTGTAATTTTTCAATTTTTTATTTAGTACAGGAGCCTTCGCATAATTCTTGTTTTTTTCGTTCTCATAATGAATTAATTGGTCTTTTTTCTGTTTATAAAAATCCAGATTTTGAGAGTTTTTAGTTTGAACCATAGAACTCTTCTGGATTCTATTTCGCCATTTTTGCGTTTGCGCTACTAGTCGAGACCATTGAGGTTTTGATAAATTGTACTGATAGTGATAACGTCCCCTTAACCAATTTTTCCATTCATTTATTCTCATATTGTGGATTTTCTTATGCCCTGATTTCGAATGAGATATTCCTTGTCTTCTAAAGGAATCTGTTATTTGATCCTTAAGAAAAAGAAGTGTTCCCTGATATTGAAGTACAGATTTCCAGTGATACTTGTTAATAATTTGAGTTTGTGATAATTTGTAAAATACGTATGCCTGTGACAAAGAGGCGAGATCGCAAAAAGAATATTCATTATTATTACTACTATTAGAAATAGAAAGTGATTCTTTTATAGTCGAAATAAAACGCATTTTTTTTTGATTTGGTTCATCATTAGGACTGTATTTAACAAAAGTGTTCTTATTTGATTCAAGAAAAACTTTGACATTGATTCTCATACTATTAATTATATATAAAGGGATCTCTATGTATATCCTTTCAATAAACAATTTTACGAAATAGTGCCATTTGCGTATTAATCGGGTATTCCTTCTTTTGAATATTTGCAAAATCCCTTTCTGCGGCTCTAATTTCTTATCATCATAACTTGGTTTCTTAGAACTCATTTCGATATCTGGAATTCTAATTATTTTTATAGTTTCTGTTGTGATTGTTTTAATTTGATCTTTGATTGCATTTGTACTATCAGCCATATCAGGTATTTTTTTTGATGTTAGGGAATCATTTATCCAATCCATGGATCTAACTTCATCGAGCGATTCAGTAATAGGATTATTACTTACTATATCATTATCATTTTTTCTATTTATACTTAATTCCTCCCACTCAGATACTGGAATTGTCTTTACTTTTCTAAGTTCTTGGATTTTTCTTTTGATAAATCCAATTATTTTGAAAATCCAACGTATTTGTTTTTTTAAAACCTTTCTAAACCTTTTTGTTCTTTGCTTTAAAATTCTTAGAGCTAGAAAACCTTCCTTTTTCACTTTTTTGAGGTTTGTATCAATTTCTTTCCAAATAGGTTTAAAAAAGGAGGGTTTTTCTCGGTAAGGGCCAAAGGGTCCTTCGGCTTCCATTCCGAAAGGTGTTAAAAAACAACAATTCCCTTTTTTACCTTTTCCTTTCTTTTTCATTGGATCTTTATGATTAGATTCTACTTGAGGTTTGTGCCAAGGTTTTAGATCGAAAGGAAATAGGATCTTTATCTGAATACCATCGTCTAACCAATTTTGGGGGAATTCATTTTCTGATAATGGAATCCCTTCATAAGTACATTTAACATGCATTTCTTTACTCCACGCTTTCCAATCCTCGCGCCACTCGGGACATTGAAATAATAGCATACGGCCAATATTTTTGGCTATTATCAACGAGGGCAGTATTATATATTTTCTAAGAAATGATAGGGTTACTAAAAGCACACCCCTTAGTCGTTGAGCCTCATAAAGTTCGAAAAAGTCTGCCACCTTCTTCTCCTCCACCTCTTCCCTCGGATCTTTTTGCTCTGCTTGCTCCAGCCTTTTTTTCTTTTTTTCTTCTGTATCTTTAGAATGCGAATGAAAAGTTTTGAATTCCACGCATTTACCCACCAAATTTCTGATTCTGAAAAGCAAACTCTGCATTTCGAGGATATCAAAAGAAAAAAAAAAAAACAATTTTCTGTCTTCTTGGCCCAAAAAAAGCGGGGAACGCACATATGGGTGAAACAGTGGAAAAATAGAAATTTTGCGTCGTTGAGCTCGCATGGATCCTTTAATTAAATCGCGATCAAAATCTGGTTCTTCTAGATAGGAAAGCAAAGCAATTTCTTCCGGTTCCTCCTCCTCCTTCTTATCTTCCTTATCCTTAATAGTATTCTTAGGATTTTCAATAGTCCGAGCATTCTCGGCAGTTTTATCTGTCTTATCTTCGTCAGTAGTAGTCTTAATATTCTCGGCAGTCTTATCTGTCTTATCTTCGTCAGTAGTAGTCTTAGGATTTTCGATAGTCCGAGCATTCTCGGCAGTTTTATCTGTCTTATCTTCGTCAGTAGTAGTCTTAGTATTTTTTTCGATAGTCCTAGCATTCGCACCAGTCTCCGTCTCTTTCTCAGTCTCGTTCTCAGTCTCGTTCTCAGTCTCTTTCTCAGTATAAATGACTACGCGTCTTACTTCTGGTGAACAAATATCATAAGCCTGATTTTCCTCTTCTTCATTGTCTTTTGGCTCGTTTTCCAAATCCCCCCAATCCACGTTCAATTTGTATGACCATCGAGGAACCTTTTTTTCGATTTCAAAGTTTTCGATTGCAATTTCAAGGTTTTCAATTTCATCATTTTCGATTTCATCATTTTCGTTTAAATTCAAAGCCGTATTAGGCCTTGGTTCCCCTGCAAATTCACTTCGAATTTCTCGATCTTCATCTTCAAATGCACTTTGATATTCTTTATCTTCGTCTTCAAATGCACTTAATGCACTTTGATATTGATATTCTTTTTGTTGTTGATCTTCACTTTTTTTGTTTTCTTGATCTTCTTTCCTTTTGTCTTCTTGATCTTCAAATTCTCGGAAATCATTAGGAAGGATATCTTGAAGCTTAAGCTTATTCCACATGCTTGTTAGGGAATCTTCTATCGGGTTGTTTAAAGGATTGTTGATGCTTGAGTCCAAATCGAAATTTCTAATTGTTCCACGGTGGGGTCCGCTCAAAAAAGGATCATACACTTTTGGTAAGCAGTTTTGCTCAGTCCCATCATTGTACAATCTAGTCCTTTTTTCAAGTACATCATCAAGAGAACCCTTGTCTAGAGCTTCAATTCGCTTGATAAATTCGTTGCTTAGGCTCTTTCTTTTTTGTTCGTTGGTAGAAACCCAACGATTATATAGTTCTTCCGAGGATCTTGTTTCTGTCGTGTCTAAAAACCACCTTTTTTGTATCATTTCAAAAAAAGTTGACAAACTGGGTGGATATGTAAAAGAGATTCTTTGTTTTCCGTCACTTAGGCATGTAGCAAAAAAATATTGTGCCATTTCGTTTTCGTTTCTTACAGCATTTGCAGGTTGATTGGTTGTTATATATCGCAATGGACGATTCCATCGTTTATAATCGAAAAGAAGAGTCACAATAGGTTTTTCAAATTTCTCCTTTGTTTTTTCCTCTTCATCCACTTGGATCTCTTCGGAATCGGAAGTGGTTTCTATTTCTACATCTGTTTCTTCCTCACTTTCCCCCATTTCTTTTTTTTTTTTTGAGTTTTCCTTCAGTTTCTTAGTGAAAATAGGCGAGGGTATTCCGCCTAAATTGTAGGCACAGGTGATAAATAAGAGAATACTCAAAATTCGACCCATAGAAGTTCTCAAGTCTGCCACAAGGTACTTATTTGATCTAGCGTGCCTTCTAC